TTTTTTACGATTGCGGGGTTTATTGGAATATGAAATCCAACCCTGGAAATACAGGATCCCCATTTTTTTTACTACCCGAAGCTTTGATACATTTCGAAATCGAGAGATGTCCACCGGGGGAGGCTCTATCAGACAACAATTAGCCAATCTAGATTTACGAATTATTATAGATTCTTCATTGGTAGAATGGAAAGAATTGGAGGAAGAGGAACCCACAGGGAATGAATGGGAAGATCGGAAAGTTGGAAGAAGAAAAGATTTTTTGCTTAGACGCATGGAATTGGCTAAGCATTTTATTCGAACAAATATAGAACCAAAATGGATGGTTTTGTGTCTATTACCAGTTCTTCCTCCTGAGTTGAGACCAATCTATCATATAGATGAGGATAAACTAGTGACCTCGGATATTAATGAAATCTATAGAAGAATTATCTATCGGAATAATACTCTTACAGATCTATTAACAACAAGTATAGCTACGCCAGAAGAATTAATAATATCTCAGGAAAAATTGCTACAAGAAGCCGTGGATGCACTTCTTGATAATGGAATTTGTGGACAACCAATGAGGGATGATCATAATAGAGTTTACAAGTCGCTTTCAGATGTAATTGAAGGCAAAGAAGGAAGAGTTCGCGAGACTCTGCTTGGTAAACGGGTCGATTATTCAGGACGGTCAGTCATTGTCGTCGGCCCTTCACTTTCATTACATCGATGTGGATTGCCTCGGGAAATAGCAATAGAACTTTTCCAGGCATTTGTAATTCGCGACCTAATTAGAAAACATCTTGCTTCGAACATCGGAGTTGCTAAGAGTCAAATTCGGAAAAAAAAACCGATTGTATGGGAAATACTTCAGGAAATTCTGGATGACCATCCTGTATTGTTGAATAGAGCGCCTACTCTGCATAGATTAGGCATACAGGCATTCCTCCCTATTTTAGTGGAGGGGCGTGCTATTTGTTTACATCCCTTAGTTTGTAAGGGCTTCAATGCAGACTTTGACGGGGATCAAATGGCTGTTCATGTGCCTTTATCTTTGGAAGCTCAAGCAGAGGCACGTTTACTTATGTTTTCTCATATGAATCTTTTGTCTCCAACTATTGGAGATCCCATTTCTGCACCAACTCAAGATATGCTTAGTGGACTCTATGTCTTAACGAGTGGAAATCGTCGGGGTATTTGTGTAAATAGGTATAATCCATGTAATCGCAGAAACTATCAAAATGAAGATAATAAGTATACAAAAATAAAAGAACCCTTTTTTTGTAATGCCTATGATGCAATTGGAGCTTATCGGCAAAAACGAATCAATATAGGTAGTCCTTTGTGGCTGCGGTGGCGACTAGATCAACGCGTTATTGCTGCAAGAGAAACTCCCATCGAAATTCACTATGAATCTTTGGGGACCTATTATGAGATTTATGGACACTATCTAATAGTAAGAAGTATAAAAAAAGAAATTCTTTATATATATATTCGAACCACTCTTGGTCATATTTCTCTTTATCGAGAAATAGAAGAAGCCATACAAGGGTTTTGGCAGGGCTGTTGTAATTCTATGCTACCAGCGGGAATTCGAGTCTCACCGGGTTAACTAGGACTAGAATTGCGGAATTTCTACGTGAATCAAGATCTATAAAAGGAAGTTTTCCAATCACTGACTCAAACCCATTGTCAAATTCTACTCAGCGCAATATGGAGGTACTGATGGCAGAACGACCCACTCAGGTCTTTCACAATAAAGTGATAGACGGAACTGCCATGAAACGACTTATTAGTCGATTTATTGATCACTATGGAATAGGATATACATCACATATCCTGGATCAAGTAAAGACTCTGGGTTTCCGACAAGCTACCGCCGCATCCATTTCATTAGGAATTGATGATCTTTTAACAATACCTTCTAAAAGATGGCTAGTTCAAGACGCTGAACAACAAAGTTTTATTTTGGAAAAACACCATCATTATGGGAATGTACACGCGGTAGAAAAATTACGTCAATCGATCGAGATCTGGTATGCCACAAGTGAATATTTGCGACAAGAAATGAATCCTAATTTTCGGATGACCGATCCTTTTAATCCAGTGCATATAATGTCTTTTTCGGGAGCCAGAGGAAATGCCTCTCAGGTACATCAATTAGTAGGTATGAGAGGATTAATGTCGGATCCCCAAGGACAAATGATTGATTTACCCATTCAAAGCAATTTACGTGAAGGACTCTCTTTAACAGAATATATTATTTCTTGCTACGGAGCCCGTAAAGGAGTTGTGGATACCGCTATTCGAACATCAGATGCAGGATATCTCACGCGCAGACTTGTTGAAGTAGTTCAACACATTGTTGTACGTCGAACAGATTGTGGCACCGTCCGAGGTATTTCTGTAAGTCCTCGAAATGGAATGATGGCGGACAGGATTTTTATCCAAACATTAATTGGGCGTGTATTAGCAGATCATATATATATAGGTTCGCGATGCATTGCTACTAGAAATCAAGATATTGGGGTTGGGCTTGTCAATAGATTCATAACTTTTAGAGCACAACCCATCTCTATTCGAACCCCCTTTACTTGTAGGAGTACATCTTGGATTTGTCAATTATGTTATGGCCGGAGTCCAGCTCATGATGACCTGGTCGAATTGGGAGAAGCTGTAGGTATTATTGCAGGTCAATCGATTGGAGAACCGGGCACTCAATTAACATTAAGAACTTTTCATACCGGCGGGGTATTCACAGGGGGTACTGCAGAACACGTGCGAGCCCCTTCTAATGGAAAAATAAAATTCAATGAGGATTTGGTTCATCCGACACGTACACGTCATGGACATCCTGCTTTTCTATGTTCTAGAGACTTGTATGTAACTATTGAGAGTGAAGATATTATACACAATGTGTGTATTCCGCCCAAAAGTTTTCTCTTAGTTCAAAACGATCAATATGTAGAATCAGAACAAATCATTGCTGAGATTCGCGCGAGAACATCCACTTTGAATTTGAAAGAGAAGGTTCGAAAACATATTTATTCTGACTCAGAAGGTGAAATGCACTGGAATACCGATGTGTACCATGCACCTGAATTCACATATGGTAATATTCATCTCTTACCAAAAACAAGTCATTTATGGATATTATTAGGGGAGCCCTGGAAATCCAGTCTAGGCCCCTGTTCGATCCACAAGGATCAAGATCAAATGAACGCTTATTCTCTTTCTGTTAAGCGAAGATATATTTCTAACCCCTCAGTAACTAATAATCAAGTGAGACACAAATTTTTTAGTTCGTATTTTTCTGGTAAAAATCAAAAAGGAGATAGGATTCCTGATTATTCAGAACTTAATCGAATGACATGTATTGGTCGTTGTAATCTTAGATATCCGGCCATTCTCGAGGGGAATTCTTATTTATTGGCAAAGAGGCGAAGAAATAGAGTCATCATCCCACTCGAATCAATTCAAGAAGGCGAGAACCAACTAATACCTTCTTCAGGTATCTCAATTGAAATCCCCGGAAATGGTATTCTCCGTAGAAATAGTATTCTTGCTTATTTCGATGATCCTCGCTATATCAGAAAGAGCTCGGGACTTACTAAATATGAGACCAGAGAACTGAATTCAATCGTCAACGAAGAGGATTTGATTGAGTATCGAGGAGTCAAGGTATTTTGGCCAAAATACCAAAAGGAAGTCAATCCTTTTTTTTTTATTCCCGTGGAAGTCCACATTTTGTCCGAATCTTCTTCCATAATGGTACGGCACAATAGTATTATTGGGGTAGATACACAAATCACTTTAAATAGAAGAAGTCGGGTAGGCGGATTGGTCCGAGTGAAGAAAAAAGCAGAAAAAATTAAACTGATAATATTTTCTGGAGATATCCATTTTCCTGGAAAGACAAATAAGGCATTCCGATTGATACCACCAGGAGGGGGAAAACAAAATTCCAAAGAATACAAAAAATTAAAAAATTGGCTATATATCCAACGAATGAAACTTTCCAGGTATGAAAAAAAATATTTTGTTTTGGTTCAACCCGTAGTCCCATATAAAAAAACGGATGGTATAAATTTAGGAAGACTTTTCCCGCCGGATCTCTTGCAGGAAAGTGATAATCTACAACTTCGAGTTGTCAATTATATCCTTTATTACGACCCAATTCTTGAAATTTGGGACACAAGTATTCAATTAGTTCGGACTTGTTTAGTGTTGAATTGGGACCAAGACAAAAAGATTGAAAAGGCCTGTGCTTCCTTTGTTGAAATAAGGACAAATGGTTTGATTAGAGATTTTCTAAGAATCGACTTAGCAAAGTCACCTATTTCGTATAGCGGAAAAAGGAACGATCTATCGGGTTCAGGATTGATCTCTGAGAATGGATCAGATCGCGCTAATGTCAATCCATTTTCTTCCATTTATTCCTATTCCAAGGCAAGGATTCAAGAATCCCTTAATCCAAATCAAGGAACTATTCATACGTTATTGAATCGAAATAAGGAATCTCAGTCTTTGATAATTTTGTCATCATCCAATTGTTTTCGAATAGGCCCATTCAACGATGTAAAATCTCCCAATATTATAAAAGAATTAATCAAAAAAGACCCCCTAATTCCAATTAGGAATTTGTTGGGCCCCTTAGGAACAGGCTTTCCAATTTCTAATTTTGATTTATTTTCCCATTTAATAACTCATAATCAGATCTTGGTAACTAACTATTTCCAACTTGATAATTTAAAACAGATTTTTCAAATACTTAAATATTATTTACTGGATGAAAATGGTAAAATTTATAATCCCTATTCCTGCAGTAACATCATTTTGAATCCATTAAATTTGAATTGGTATTTTCTCCATTACAATTATTGTGAAGAGACATCTACAATCGTTAGTCTTGGGCAGTTTCTTTGTGAAAATGTATGTATAGCCAAAAAAGGACCACATTTAAAATCGGGTCAAGTTCTAATTCTTCAAGTTGATTCTGTGGTAATACGATCGGC